TTTGGTTGGGTATTGGAGCAACACTACCTATTGATAAGTCCCTAACTTTAGGTCTTTTTTAAATTGATTTGATTGTTAAATAAAAAAAAATAGATTACGACATGTGTATCTAGGGAATCGTCGCTTTAAAGTGAATTTTCCCTAGATACATCTATTCAATTTTATTTTGGACCTATATCCGAATATATGGATTGTGCTAAAGATTTAAAACAAATTTTTATCTTTTTAGACAAAAGCTTAGAAAAAAAATTCAATTTATTCGAAATTCTTTTTTATTTCTAGAATATTCAATATATGTTTTACATCTTCTATGCGCAAATGTTTAATTTTCATAAGATCTTCTTGACTGTTATTCAAAAGGTCCAATAATGTATGTATGTTGGACCTTTTGAGGCAATTATAGACCCGCGGGGGCAATTCTGATTGGTCAATAAAAATATATTTCAATGTGATTTCTTTTTTAATTTTTCTTGGATTAGCCAATTTACCATGAAAAGTAAAAAGGGGTAAAGTAACTTTGTGTTGATTGTTTTCGAAATGTAAGTTTTCTTCTTCTGCATGTAAAAAGGGAATAAATAAATCAATCAAATTCCGAGAGGCTTCATGAAGTGCTTCTTTAGGAGTTAAACTTCCATTTGTCCATATTTCGATAAAAAGTATCTCTTGTTTTTCATTCCCATTCACATAAGAATGAATACTATGATTCGCATTTCGAACGGGCATGAATACAGCATCTATAGGATAACTACCTTCTTGAAAGTTATTTGGCGTTTTTATACGATATCCACGACTCCTCTCGATTTGTAATTCAATACACAAATTAATTGGTTCTGTTAAGTTAGCTATATGCTGTGTATTATCAACGATTTCTATAGAGGGTGGTAAAATAATGTCTTGAGCAGTTACATATCCAGGACCCTTGACACAAATAGACGCGTTACGAGTTCCATACAGATTACTTCTCAATACAATTTCTTTCAAATTCATTAAAATTTCATGTACAGATTCTTGAATACCTACGAAGGTAGAATATTCGTGTGGTATTTTCTCAGATTTTGCACGTGTAATACATGTCCCTTCTATTTCTCCGAGTAAAGCTCTTCGCATCGCGATGCCTATTGTATCGGCTTGGCCTTTCATAAGTGGGGCCAGAATAAAGCGTCCATAATAAAGACGCTTACTGTCTGCTCTTGATTCAACACATTTCCACTGTAGTGTCCGAGTAGATACTGTTACTTTCTCTCGAACCATAGTAATATTATTTGATCAAATCATTGAATTATTTATTTCTCTTGAAATCTCTTCAATGTTTACACACGTCTTTTTTTGGGAGGCCTACAACCGTTATGTGGCATAGGGGTTACATCCCGTATGAAACTTAATAGTATGCCGCTTCTACGAATAGCTCTTAATGCCGCATCTCTCCCGAGACCGGGGCCCTTTATCATGACTTCTGCTCGTTGCATACCTTGATCCACCACTGTCCGAATAGCATTTCCCGCTGCGGTTTGAGCGGCAAACGGTGTCCCTCTTCTTGTACCCTTGAATCCACAAGTACCGGCAGACGACCAAGAAATTACTTGACCCCGTACATCTGTAACAGTCACAATGGTATTGTTGAAACTTGCTTGAACATGAATAACGCCCTTTGGTATTCTACGCGCATTCTTACGTGAACCAATACGTCTATTTCTACGTGAACCAATTTTTGGTATAGGTTTTGCCATATTTTATCATCTCATAAATATAAGTCAGAGATATATGGATATATCCATTTCATGTCAAAACAGATCCTCATTTTTTTACTGATTTTTTTGTACATCTGTACATCAGGTCCTTTCTATTTCGGGATTCTTTTTTGGTTTAAAAAGATTATCCTTGTCTTTGTTTATGTCTCGGGTTGGAACAAATTACTATAATCCGTCCCCGTCTACGAATCAATCGACATTTTTCACAAATTTTACGAACAGAGGCCCTTATTTTCATATTTGTCACTCCCTTTCTTAATTCTGAATCTACTTAAATTGAAAGAAAATAAGTTTCTTAAAATTTCTAACTTCGAATTGTATCCCTACGAAAGAATGTTGAAATCAAAAAACCACCCAATTTTTTGAGTCTTTACTTTTTAATATACTAAATACTAAATATACTTAATATACTAAATACTAAATAATATACTAAATACTAAATATACAAATTCTATATAAAAAATATACAAATTCTATATAAAAAATATACAAATTCTATATATAAAAATTCTATTTACTTTAGTTGAATCATAAGAACTTACCAAAATTTTGATTCTATTTACGGGTAGTATATGTATAAAATTACGTTGAACCTTTCCCGAAGCAAAACCCAGAATTAGATTTTCATTATCTAAACGAACTCGAAATATACATACCATTGGGATGTAGTTCAGTAATTAAACCTCGCGAATCCTTTTTTGTTCTTTCATTACAGGTAAAACGACTTTGAAGCATCAACTAATCAAAGAGGCATAATATTAGAAACCTACCCTATATACTCTTTTTTTTTTCACAAATATGAAAGTTACGCATATGATTTGGCTATCAGAAAGATTACCATATATAACACAAAATTTCCCCGCCGATTCCTTCTATTCGAGCTTCTCGGTCTGTCATTATCCCTCGAGAAGTAGAAAGAATTACAATTCCCATTCCGCCTAAAATTCTCGGAATTCGTTGATAGTTAGAATAGATTCGTAGGCCGGGTCGGCTGATCCGTTTTAAATTTAAAACGGTTCGATATGGTCCTTTCCTATTTCTCCTATGTCGTAGGGTTAAAACCAAAAAAAAATTATTGCTTTCCTGATGTTTTCGCACGTTTTCAATAAACCCTTCTCGTAAAAGGATTTTAACAATATTTTCAGTGATGTTAGTAGATGGTATTCGAACTGTTCTTTTTTCATTCATGTCAGCATTTCGTATAGAGGTTATTATGTCAGCAATAGTGTCTTTACTCATGATAAACTAAGATTATTGTTCCCCCCGAATTTTGATATAATCAACATGCTCTATTTCTTTTTTTCTGAATTCATAAATATTTATGAATTTTAAAAGGTATATACGTGATATACAAACAATCTACTAATTAAATTTAAATTAATACATTTAATTCAAATATTATAAAACTATATCGCGGCATTCCCTTATAATACTTCAGGTGCTAATGAAACGATTTTAGTGAAATTTAACTGTCTTAATTCCCGGGGGATCGCGCCAAAAATGCGGGTTCCTTTTGGATTTCCTTCTTGATCAATAACAACTGCAGCATTGTCATCATATCGTATTATCATACCGTTGTCGCGTTTGAGTTCTTTACAAGTACGTACAATTACAGCTCGGATTACTTCTGATCTTTCTAGAGGTGTATTTGGTACTGCTTCTTTGATTACAGCAACAATAACATCACCGATACGAGCGTATCGTCGATTACTAGCTCCTATGATTCGAATACACATCAATTCTCGGGCCCCGCTGTTGTCCGCTACATTCAAATGGGTTTGAGGCTGAATCATATCTTTTTTTTATTTGTTTTGTCTTTTTCAATATAAAGGGTGAAAAAAAAAGAAATATTGTTTGTTCAAAACAAGAAACCGACAATTGTCTTTTTTTATCAAAAAAATGCTTTCCTTTTGTTATACATTCCTATCCTATACCGAAAGAATGAATTGAGTTCGTATAGGCATTTTTGATGCCGCTATTGAAATAGCCCTTCTGGCTATATTTTCTGCCACTCCGCTCATTTCATAAAGTATTCTGCCGGGTTTAACAACAGCTACCCAATATTCGGGAGATCCTTTCCCCGAACCCATACGTGTTTCTGTAGGTCTTACTGTAACTGGTTTGTCTGGAAATATACGTACCCAGATTTTTCCGCCGCGGCGTGCATTTCGTGTCATTGCTCGCCGACCCGCTTCTATTTGTCTAGACGTGATCCAAGCGGGTTCAAGTGCTTGAAGAGCATATCTACCAAAGCAAATACGATTACCTCGATAAGATATTCCTTTCATTCTTCCTCTATGTTGTTTACGGAATCTGGTTCTTTTGGGGTTATAGTTGATGGTTGTTTATCAATTCCACCCATCTCTACTACAGAACTGGACATGAGAATTTCTTCTCATCCAGCTCCTCGCGAATTAAACGATTAAAAATAAAATACATGCTGAATATTGAATCGAGAGATTCTTTGAAATTTCATTTAATAGAATTTTTTTTATCTTTTGATTTAATATATAATTAATCATGTATTCTATTTATATATAATGTAATTTAGGTATAATGTTATAATGAATCTTTATTTTGCTTTTTATTATCATATCGAATTTATTCAAAATAAAATAAAATTCGCGGGCGAATATTTACTCTTTCAACATTCAGTTGTAAGATTAGTTTATGACATAATCTTTCAAAAAAAAAATGAATTCTGGTTTGTTCCGCCATCCTACCCACTGAATCATTAGGATTCCTTTTCAATAGAATCTGATGCATTCACAGGTTCTGTCGTTCCCACCACCTCTCGAGTAATGATTAGGTCTGGATTCTACAACGGAGTCCCTAATGAAATTTGTTTTTGAGTCAATCTTCTCAGTCTTTATTGGCTCGGGGCTCTTTATTTGTGGTTTTATCCACGTATTGGTCTAATTAGGGATCAATCAGTATTGATGCTTTATTACATTCTTTTTTATGAGATGACTCATAGACCGTCCATATTGGAATCATATATCGTTGATATTCTTTTTCTATCTTTCTCTCACCCTTCCATTTATCTGTATACTTTTCTTGCTTTACAACCCATAATCAGATTGGTTTTTCTTTTTTGTTTTTGTATTTGCAAAAAAAAGATTTCAGTTGCTACAACGAGATGACTTATATATCATATTTTGACTGGTTCTTTCTTTATATCCAGATAATGCGAAGCGATGAGTTGGTTATTAATTCTATAGTTATTAGTTCGTACTACGGGCTGTTCCATTT